TTTCGATCCAACCAAATAGATCGGGGTACCATATTCTAGGAGACCAAACTATGTCATTGAAGAAATCCTCCTCTATCTGTTGCAGGTCGCGGTCTCTTTCTCTAAATGGAACCCCGTCTTCCAATTCAAACTCCGATTCGTCTTTTTCATAGAGAAATTTCTGATCAACGCTAGAACAAAATCCATTTTTCATCATATCTAAGGGATTCCTTCGTTCAGACCGAAGAAGCAATGTCACTCGATCATTAGCAAACTGACTGCCATCTTTTTCTGTCCGAGAGGATCCCACCAGAGTGCCTTCTCCTTCGAATACTTCTAATAGGCCACGAACTAGAGCAGAATCAGTCTCAACCAAATCAGAAATTATCCCATTTTTTTCATCGGGTCCGGGTAGAGACCAAAGATCCTGAGCGACCGATCCGGCAGAACAACTCAAAAGATAAAGAAGTATCGTTAATCTCTTCATGCTCGTTGCAAGCTCGAAGTACCAGTTGGACAAATAAGAACCCGTAGGGAATCTCTTCTTCAGATAGATAGATATAGGATCTATGGGGCCATTCCTTAGAAGTACATTTTGTGCAATAGCCCTTCCAATCTGATAGAAAAGGATCCCATGATCCTGAACCGGTCTTACCTTGGCTCGAAAATCCCAAGTTTGTCTATGAAGAGCAGATCGAATTGTATGAGTGTCTATAATGGATTTCTTCTGTGCAATACTAATGGATAGGGCCTCATTCGTAAGTGCTACAAGATCTCGTACACTGGAACCCATGGTTATGGACCCGAATCCATTAGGATGGGACAGTTTCTTTTCCAAGTGAAATCCCCTAGTATATGAAAGAGTGAAAAAGTGCTTTCGTTGTTGTGGAATCATAAGCCTTTGTAGCTTAAGGCATGTATTTAATTTATTCGGAGCTATTAGAGCGGGATCCACTTTTTGGGGAATATGAGTCGAAGCAATAACAAGGATATTGCTAGTGGAGCATCTTTCACAATCCCTGGAGAGAGAGTTCACTAATAGACCGAGGGATAAGGTATTCGACGCACGCACAGACAGATCATGAATGTTTGGAATCCAAAGTATGCAAGGGGACATTGCTTTTGCTATTTCCAATGGAATGCGGATACTAAATGGATCTAGTAGTAGTCTATCCTCAGGTCGCGCATTTAGCAGCTTTATATCATCGATATCAAGGTCATCATCGCTATCGCTATCGCTATCGATATCGTCACTCTCATCAACATCCAGCATATCAAGACTCTCAAGATACCCATAAGAAAGATCGTTATACTCATTAGCAAGATCCTCAGAATCACTATCAAAAGGATCGAATTGATACTGATAAGGAATGTAATTGGGATCCAGGAACTTGTTTGGAACTACCGTAATGAAAGGAAGATAGGAGTTTGTCGCGAGGGATTTGACCAAATAGGATCGTCCAGTTCCTATCGAACCTATCACTAAAATACCCCTAGAGGGGGATAGGGGTAAGCGGAGCGAAAAGGGTTTTTCATGAGATGGGAAATGAAAACGAGTAGCCCCACACGAGGTTTGTGAATAAGTGATTGTCTGAAAATGAGCAAGGAATATCCGTCTTTCTGCTAAACAGGATCTATTGAACTCATAATTCATTAGATCCTTTTGATGAATGTCAACTACGTATCGTAAGTAAATTGATCCCTGTTGTTCAACCATTTGATAACTAGAGTCATTCTTTGATAAACCATCACTATGAGTCAGAATCAATAGCATTTGATCCATCCTTTTTTCTGTCGTTAAGGTGAACAACTGAACCAAGAATTCTCTTTCTTCATCCTCAATCACATCACTGGTCGCGACCCAGGATTCGAGTTTCTTTCGATAATCAATCCACTCAACGTTCACGTTTTTTCTTATCAATGAATAGATCTCTTTACTTGTACGACTTAGATGTCTCGTATTTCTCGAAAAAGTGATTCGATTGATAGGATTTGGTATGATCCTTAGGAAATCCATGATACCCATGAGATTCCTATTCCAAAATTTCTTCTTAGAACCTATGGATTTGAACCCATAAGTGGGACCGCCACCCAATAGCATGTTAAAAGCAGAACCCCATATTGCTTCTAGAAAATAGACTAATTGTTCCAGAGCAACTAGAAAGAGATTCTTTAACCAGAAAGAATTCTGCTCAGATGGAGGATACCTATCCAGAAGTTTTTGCAACTCAATCATGTATGATGGAATCATCAAAGATTTGATCTTTTTGAAATCCGTCTGTAACTCACTAAAGGCTCGGGAAACAAAGAGAAGATGTGTACCAACGAGATATCCAGCAACAAGAAGAAGGAAAAGGATGAGGAACTCCCGAGCATTTGATGATCTCAGCCATAGGGGTGACTCATTATTTCGATGAATCAGTTCTGCGGACAGAAGAAGAGTCTGTAAACAATGACTCGAAATCTCACTGAGATTCCAGTTTGAAAGAATCGCCCACAATTTTGTCTGAAGAATCCACCATGATGTCTCCAGAATATCCTGAAAAATAGATATGTGACTGCTCACTAGGTTTGAAAAAGGATCTAAAAGGGCGAATTTTAGATATTTGAACCCTGTCAAAGTAAAGAACCACGGTATATATGGTTGGAACAGATTCCATTTTGAGAGATTTGAAAAAGCACGCTCTCGTTGAAGGGTTCTATCCATCTCCCGTTTCTTAAACCTAAGACTCCGTTTTTTCCTCTTTTTGGATTTCTCAGCACATGAAGTGTGAATCAAACCCATGTTTGAATTGAAATTGAGATACTGCTTCCCTTCGGAATCAGATAGATGCATATCTGAAAGAGGTGGACAATCCGTTCTTTCAAAATGGACTATTTGTCCCTCTGTTAGAGGTGTTCCAGAAATGTCTGCGATCGAATAAATAGCTCTACCAACGAATGGATCGGATCGCATTGGAAAATGGAAAGATTTGTACAAGTTATACGTTTCGTCACCACTTTGTGGCAAATCCTTAGGTAGGAATATCTTAGATACCTGTGACTCGATTGGGGAAATCGTATCTCGCTCCCCAAAAACATGTTTTTTTTTACCGACGCACAAAGAAAATCTTTTGTTGCGAATGAACAAGATATTGAGGAATTGTCCATACGTAAGATCCGAATTCTTGAGAAGGGCCTTTTCCACATAAAAAGGGAATCTTTTGTTACAATAGAACCAGGAGTGATGTGGATTATTCAAGAATCGAAGTCGATTTGCTTTAGAAAAAGAAGATATCAATGAACTTCGATGAAATGGTTTCACGGGATTCAGCCAATTGTCTCGATCGTGGGATGTCATTGAGAAATAGGAATCCGTGTTATCAAAATCGTTCCTGCAATTCTTTCTAGTAGGGAATGAGTCAATCATCCATTTTGTCTTATTGAACAAAAATGGTGATATTGTGCCTCCATTGATCAAGAATTTCGATTTTTTGGAAGAATCATGATCATCCAATAAGAAGGGTTTCCGTTTATTAAAAGGAACGATTTGAACACCTATTGATTCTAACAACTGATTGCAGAGTGGATCATTCGGCCCTTTCAATTCATAGATATAGATGGGAATCTCAGACCCAGGAATGGGGGAACTTCCGATACTCACAAAGAAAAAGGGAAGTGACTTCGACAAAAAGAAGAGAAGTGACTTCGACCAAAAGGGAAGTGAATTCGAGAAAAATAAGAATGCCTTCGACAAAAGGAAACGAGGTGACTTCGTCAAAAAGGGATGTGACTTCGACAGTTTCGCCATAAACTCGCCCAAATCAATCAAATATTGAGTCGGATTCCTACGGAATCGATTCAGATGACTACAGAATCGATTCAGATGAATACGGAATCGATTCAGATGAATACGGAAGCGATTCAGAGAAATACGGAAGCGATTCAGATGAATACAGAAGCGATCTCGATTCAGAGAAATACGGAATCGATTCAGATGAATACGGAATCGATTCAGATGAATACGGAATCGAGATCGATGAATACCTAATCGATTCAGATGAATACGGAATCGATATCGAGATCGATGAATACAGAATCGATCTCGATGATGATGATATCGATCGAACACTACTTGAAATTGAAAACGCCTCGTAGCCTCAGAAATGAAATGTTCCAAATGTTCCTGGAAATTTTGGGTCCATTTGTATCTATATGCATTAGGATCCCGATTCATGGATCTCTCGGTTCGAGAACTAAGAGGGTCGGACCCTTTCTTCTGACTCTTTTTCAAATTCGAGAGATGCTGGTTGATCGTATATTTCATTCTAGTTCTATGATTCAGAGTCTTACTTCCTATTGGATCCCCTTTCATTCCATAGTCGAAGTTGCGATCGGATCGATTCAGTAACAGTAAAAAGAATCGATTTGATACATTTCTTATGTACCCATAGGTGCTATATTGGATTTGAATCAGATTTCGGATCAATCTATATGGATTGAATGCCTCCATTATGTTGTTGCTAGCAAATACCACTCTTTTTGGTTTTGGATCTTCAGAAAAAATAGGAGGTACAACCAATAAAGATTTCTTTTTCGATTCATCCCCGGAGTGGAATCCCTCAGAAAAGGGAAAAAATACCCTATCATAATCATACACCAGATCCGGCTCGGTGATTGATAGAATGAGTAGATCTGCCATTTTTGAAAATCTCTCTTCGGATTCAAAATCGTGGTGTAACGTGTACCCCACCCTGTTCCGGTCATGGAATAGATGAAAGAAATCCAAAAATGGATTTTGGGTCAAGAATGAAATCTTATTGGAACTGTCCAGATCCGGTTCATACTTCGGAACCCTATCACATCCCGGATCTGATGAAATAGGATGAATTGAGATGGTCTTTTGTAAATACGGAATTATCTTGAAGAGATCCACTATTTCTTTCGTTTCCGATCGCCTGAAAGGGACAAAAGAAACATCGTGTTGTTTCTTCAACAATTTAGGATCGGACCTCTCAGTAGGATTCGAACCCAGATGAAGT